ATACACCCAGAACCACACCAGTAACCCAAGTTAATTCCCGAGGTTTTTTAAAACCACCGGTGAGGTATACACGAAATACGTGCAAGATCATCATTAGGACCATCATACTTGCCGACCATCGATGAACTGATCGGATTAACCAACCAAAGTTAGCTTCAGTCATTATATATTGAACAGAAGCAAAAGCCTCAGTAACAGTTGGACGGTAATAAAAAGTCATAGCAAATCCCGTAGCTACTTGTACTAAAAAACAAGTAAGGGTAATTCCTCCTAGACAATAAAATATGTTGACATGCGGAGGAACATATTTACTAGTTATATCATCTGCAATCGCCTGAATCTCAAGACGTTCTTCGAACCAATCATAAACTTTATTGAGATAGGTAAACCAAGGTTTCGCCCCCTCCAAGAACTGTATATGAGAATTTCATCTCGTACAGCTCAAACAAAAAAAAGATACAAATACTGATTGAAACGGATATGGAATATAAAGTTTTAAACTGCTCTCTCATTCAATATTATTTAAAGATATGAAAGAGTCAAAATGCGAAAGCTCTTCTTTGTGGTTAAATGCCAAAAAATCAAGTCCGCTCATACGTCTTTATGTTGATCGTTACAGGCCTCTTGAATCTTCTAGATTACCTATCTTTATTGTCTTTTTTATTTGGTATTTGTATGGAATGGGAATGCGGATTTCTTCTTGTTTTCTTTATTATTGATAGGAATTCTCTTGTTAAGACCCTACTTAACTAATCAATTGAAACCTCAGATTCATACGAGAACCACGATAATTCAATGAAACCTTCAAAGTCCAAAGTTCACTGAGTGAGAACCATTGGATCATCATTTATTCAATCAAAAAATAGCTATAATGATTAAAAACATAAAATACAAAGAAGCCTTTGTCCTTTGATCCAAATAAGAGTTTAAAAGCAGAATTTTTTTTTTATTTATTAAAGTTTATAAGATAGAACGGAAAGAAGTCCGGCTACGAGGTCTGAGTATTAAGTATGAATCATAGTTCGAATACTTTGTGATCTATTTGATCTATTTGGTGCTCCAGATATTCGAATGAATATCCGACGAAGTAAAACCATCTTGATAAAGATGACAGACCCCATTCTCTGTACTATACATAGGGCCCATTCTAACAAGTCACACACTCATATTCCGGAAATATACAATGCAGAAAAAAATTTCGCGGTCGAACTACCAAAGGAGAATAGGCTAAAATTTTTAGACCTACATACATACTTTACTCTTTTGTATCGAACGAAAAGCTAGGACTTCAAGATTCTTCTGAGTCTAATTCACTGAAATTCCATCCAGTAGAACAGAAGAATTATAAATCTCCAAAATAATAGATAGGAATACCGCAAATAGCGCCATTGTAACACCCATCAAAGGGGTCGTTCCCCATCCAGGAGCTACTTTACCATATTCGGAATTCAACGGTTTCAATAACTTCCCTACAGTAGTGCTTCTTGGACCCGATCTAGAACTATCCTCAACAGTTTGTGTAGCCATAAATCTTATTTTGTATTCATTACGATCTGTTGACTTTGTATACCATTCCGTTGTAAATAAAGGATCTTAGCATAGATCCATTGTGGTCTTTCAATTCTATAATAATGGAAACAGCAACCCTAGTCGCCATCTTTATATCTGGGTTACTTGTAAGTTTTACTGGGTATGCTCTATATACTGCCTTTGGGCAACCCTCTCAACAACTAAGAGATCCATTCGAGGAACACGGGGACTAGTTGACGTAATCAGCCTCCAAATATTTGGAGGCTGATTACATCAATGAAGATAATGAAAAATTATTTCATTTTTTAGTTGAAATTTTAGGCGGTTCCCGAAAAAAAATGGCGAAAAAAATTATCCCTAAAGTCGATACTAAGAGAAATGTATAAACCAATGCTTCCATAAATTTGATCGTGGTTTACAATTATAGCTTTCATACCTGTTTTGTTTATGTTTACTTAGGAGTATCCCTCTGGATAAAGAACGAAAAAGAGTCAAAGAAACGGCAGCGATTTAAATCAAGATTCCTACAGTACCCTACAAAATCGCAAACAAAAACTAGAAGAAAAAAAGCAATGTTGCATCAGACTCCTTGTCTTTTTGTCGTTGGATCTCCAAGTTTTTGGAATGCCCCAAATTCCACTTGAGCATCCAAATCTGGATCAATACCAGCAAAAACATCTCTGAAGAGGGTTCTAGCACCATGCCAAATGTGTCCAAAGAAGAAAAGTAGAGCAAACGAAGCATGCCCAAAAGTAAACCAACCTCTTGGACTGCTACGAAAAACACCATCGGATTTCAAAGTAGCACGATCTAATTCAAAAATCTCACCCAATTGAGCCCGTCTAGCATATTTTTTCACAGTTGCGGGATCACTATAACTCACTCCATTGAGTTCACCACCATAAAACTCAACAGTTACACCTACTTGTTCGACACTATATTTAGATTCTGCCCTTCTAAACGGGACGTC